TACCATCATCATCATATATGTCATTCCATAATAAGTGGCTGCCTTCCAAGCCAAAGGAAAGTACTATAGGAAGCGGGGGGAGGAACACAGGGGAAGGAAAGAGGCCCCGGAGCTTACCAGCCCAAGCTCAGTAGGCGAAAGCTGTGGGGAGTACAGTGAGTGTCGGAATTCGCCCGTGTAGGGAACTGCCCTAGCCAATTGCAAATGTCTTTCTTCGAATTCTATGTCTTAAGCATAGTGCACGAAAGAAGAGTCTGGAAAGAGTCCTTAACCAGTCAACAAGGCCACTCCCATCGGTCCTAGTCAGCCTCTTTCCTCCCTGATTGGCTTTCTTGCCTGGAATGCCTTCGGGGAGTCACTCCTTCTCTACGGTCTGTACAATCGGCTTGTGTTCAGCATAGTGAGAGAGCACATTCATCAACTAGTTGTAGTCTAGCGAAGAGGATCTTTGACACTAGGAGTATAGAGAATCGGCTGTTGTAAGCCAGTATCCGTCCTTGCTTCACCTGTGTCCAATTCCTCGTCCGAATTGAATAGCTGCTCATCGTCATTGGTCACCTCAGTCTTTTTTAACCTTGGGCTTGAGCCAGTAGAAATGACTTAATCAAGAGAGAGAGAACCCCTTTTCTTTTAACGGGATCAACTATATCCACTTTAAGAAGTCGGCCTTACTCGGGTGAATTTCTACGCTTATCTCATCTGCTAGCTCGCCTTCTTCTTAAAAAAGTCTTTAGCATTCCATCTTTCTATGAACGAACTGTGGCATTAACAAAGCATCAAGGGCCTAGTGCTAATCTAATAAAAAAATGTCTTTCGCTCTTTCTGGCCGTGAGAACATACTTTTCTTTTTCAATTCATTTCGATCGCGGGTTCTAATTATTAATTAGATTTCCTGGGGTGAGCTCCTCCTACTGATCTGACTCCAAGAGATTCTCACCGGAGAGAAAGCCTAGTCACAGGAGCGGAAACAATTGAATTACCCGAGGCTATCCCAGTTCCAGTTTCGCTAACACGAGGAAAGTCTGTCTTCTTCTTTAAACCCGGAAACTCTTCCTTATAGTCTACCTACGCAACTATTTTGAAGTGAAGCAGGCTTCAAAGCATTAAGGGCTAGGCTTGCTGCTGGGGTTGCCAATATTTAAGAGCTCGGCCTTGAGCCCTACCTAAATCAATTCCCTTGCGCCTAGGTCTGGGATCGAGCCCTTCTATGGCAAATTAGGTATTAAGTCATAGATGCGCCTTTCGACTGGCATTCCGTCCTCCAACACCAACTGCTGAAATAGCAGCGCTTATACCCCCAACTGATTCAATGTCACTTGGTATCGGATCCTTCCTAAATTCATTTCCCCTTCCGCCCTTCCTTTCTTCCACGACTCTCGCTTGGGTTCTAACTTCAAACTTCATAGGAGTTCTGACCCATGTCTTCTTGACTTTTTGGTCTGGCCAATTCGAGTGGTAAACGCGGCTTCCAAAGAGGTTGCCTTTGGTCTCGACTTGACTCTTTATGAAAATAGGGTTCTGATAGTCCTTTTTGATGGGCTCTGGTCCCAAAGCAAACAAATAGCCCAGTATCTGAAATTTAGAGGAGTATGGCTGACCTCACCGAAGCTTTAAGCTCCCTAACCTCCTTAGCAGGGCCGATAAATGTGGATTCTACGACTATGGGGCAACGATCGAAGCAAGCAGCTCAATTGAGGGGAAGAGAGCTGCGCGAGTACTTCTGGAGACGGCCGATAGGTCCCGGGAGGAAATTGGGAATCAAGCTGTCGCTACAGTGCCAAAGGATAGAATCCCGGCTAAAATAGCTATCTGGATTGCCGGCCTTTTGCTAACAGTGTCAAACCTTGCATATGGTGGCTCGTCGATGTCAAGACTCGTAATGGAATGAATAGTTTTACTAAGTTTCACGTCATATTTATTTGGTAACCGCCTCGCTATCCCACGAATTAGGGATCCGCCCATGAAAGAGAGAGAGCCATTACATTAGTTGTGTTCTGTTCGAATTATGTGCCTCCATAGGAATGGGAAGCGGGCTAGTCCCCGATAATACCTTAATGTGGGGTTCATTCAGTTAAGACGCCTCCCGCTGTAATCAATCCTAAGTGACTCTCTTTCTTCTTTAGGTGTGTTGTTAGTGAGGATCCCATGGTGTCCAAACGGTTAAAGTTAAAAGTGGCTGTTGTTTGTGGCTGGCATTCCTGATGTTGGAATGGAGTAAAGGGCAACTGATTAGTAAGAAGTACAATAAACAGCTGCTTTTCCGCACGCATTCTTGATTGAATGTGTAGCTACCCCTTCTTCCCCTTAATTCCTTCTTAGCATTCCTTTTTAGTAACATAACATCCTATAAAGCGGAAACGCCGATCTCTCTTTTCTCTTCTAGTCCTACTGAGATAAGATAATGGAATCTAGGGACGAGTTGTTCAAGTCTCTCCCACCTTAATTCCCGATCCCCCCGAAGGCCTCCTTCCAGCTCTAGTTCACCACCGGTAAGAGCTATATAGCACATCTTTTATTGCTCGGTCTTGTGGTCTTTTTTTAGCAGCTTATGTGACTTGCATTAAATCGGCTTTTCAGCTGTTTAATGTGTAGCTAAAGTACCAAACCCCCGCTATTCAAATTGGAATCAGTCTGAAAGGGCTTTTCGTGACGCTTGTTCAAATGCAATACAAAGAAAGAAGGTAGTTGAAGTTGACTTGCTTACTTATTAGAGTCAGGAAAGATTCGCTTATAACAGATACTTCACCCGAGACCAATGAAAGGAGAACTTGACACAGATAAGGTAAGGAACAAAGCAAACAAGCAAAGCAAGAGAGCCCTTTCCCGTTCCGGCAAGGTAAGGGATAGGGTTTTCATACTCATTTTTTGAAAAACTATAATTCATAAGGGAGCTTGAGTGTTAAGTTCTGTGCATAAAACTAATTTGTCCTAAGGGTGTCAGGCTTTGTTTTGAGAGAAGGAAACTGTCTTAATGCCGCAAGAATAGGTTTTGCAAGTGAAAGAGCTGTGAGGGAGGGTTATGCATAATATAGAGTAATCCTCTAAAGGCCAATGTTACTAAGCAAAAACAAGAGATAGGTGAAGTCTAATACCTTTCTTTTTTTTTTTGAAGGGGATTCTGTTCCTATTCGTCCAAAGAGGGCATTCACAGCCTATTCGATAGCATTTGTCCTTATCCTTACTGCGGATTCGTTCACAGCGCTTATTCCCCTAAGAGCGGACTAAATGTCCTTTCCTTTCGGGGATTACCTGATTACGCTACCGCCTCTTATGAAAAAGGAATTTATAGACCAATGTGGGAATACCATGACATAGTTTCTCTAAGAGGAGTCGGAGGAAGAATCAATAGTTAGTTGATACCACTCACAGGGCGTAGCCAAATCCTAATTGATATGGAATTCCCTAAACAGTCGTAAGTCCGACAATTGGTCTTTAGCCTTTCGGAATAGAAAAGGCAGCTAGGTAAGGGAATAAAGAGACTAGGCTCTTAGCCTTTAGGAATCCATGCCAGGGCGCCTCTCTTAAAGCAGAAAAACAAGATCTCCAGTGCCTCAGCTAGTGAATAGCAGACTAGGTATAAGTTCCGTTCCTATGGAGTTAAATCAGGCATTCGTTGGAAAATGAATCTCAGATGTCCATCCATCCCATTCTATGGCATCTTATCTTATTATTTGCTTCTGTCTTGAACCTTCCACCCATCTTCTTCTTCAATTGCAAAGGGAAGAGGAGATTCTAGCACAACAGATTCTGGGCATGTCCCACTATTGGCTTTCAGGTAAGTGACGGGCTATTATCCCACGGATCGGTAATCCGCATCTAAGAATCCCGGGAAAATGAGAAAGATTAGTCAGATCAGGGTACTATCACCTATGATTGAGCGTACAATTAGGGGAAATGGTTTGATAATATCTAATAGAGGTAGAAACATTCTAGTAAACAAAGAGGGTTCTTGTGAAATTGAAGAAACAGGTGTAATAGATATGTGTTGACTAATTAAGATGACTGTTGTAGGCTGAGGGTGGAAATTAGTGTGGTAAGGGGGAGTCACGTAGTGTCGGACTCTTAGGGCACTGGAACGAGTCCCTTGCATTTCCTTTTCCTTTTTGAGAATCGACTGTGAACTCAGGTATGGGATGCGGTACTGACTTCAATTCACTCATTTCTGATCCGGTAATCAGGCTCTCTCATCCTATCCAGTCTCAGATCAGCAAGTCAACTACCTATAGGTCTTTCTCAGATCAAATAGGCAGCATAGGGTTCACGACTTTAGGAGGAATGCATACTATATCAGTATAGTGGAGTGTTGTCCCTTTCACTCTTGCCGTTGGAGCGCAGTTGCTGCTGAGAGACTCTGAAGAAGACCCTACTCCTCTCTGTCCGTCAGATTATTGACTCGGTATCTGATAGTTGAATAAGGTCATCCGAAGGGGTTCTCGGAGTTCATAAGTGATGGATCTATGGAGCTGGTCGGAGATCATACACGACTTCTCCCTGGGGTCCCGCTCTTCACCTGACCTAGGAGTTGAGAACATCTACTAACTACATGACTCTCCGAGGGTAGGGAGCGAACCGGACAACAACCTAAGAACCGGCAGGCTTGCCCCCCGAGGGTTGTTGCCGGGGAGCGGGGAAACAACAGTGAGGGAACACCCCTAACGAAGCAGTCTCGGGGTGGGCCCGAACGGAAGGGATGATGCCGAGCGAGAGAGGGTCTTGATTTCAACAACATGGAACTATTCTTAACTAACTGAAAGATAGCGAAGAGAAGAGAGGGAGCACCCCTCAGTCATCGGTCTCGGGGTGAGCACTCTCGGAAAGGAGCGAGTAAGATATTCCATGAACTGCCCCGAGGGTAGCACTCTAAAAAGCGTACCGAAGGGGGCAGCAAAGTGGGAGACAAGCCCAGACCCAAGGAGTGAGCCAAAAGACGAAGTCCCAAAGGCGAACGAACGGGGCTGGACAGTCAGGGTAGCGAAACTAGGAACGGAGTTCGGGAACTCATCAGAGCATCCCGGAGTCTGACTTGTGACAGGCTAAAAAGAAGCCCAAAGAAGGGGATAGAAATTGCTGTAGGATGACAAGGCTCCTCCCCGAAGATGCCTACGGAAGGTGGGGGCAATGGGATAGCCTACTTCAGTTTCTGACTCTGTGGTGAATTTAGAGAGTCAATCCCTATTCCAAGTCCTGTTTGAAGCAGAAGTTATCCAGCAGGAGTTCCTTGATCCCGAAGAAGGAAATGGACCTGCCATAGCAATCTCTTCAGCTCCTTATTTGTTGTTGGGGCTCGAGCTTCCTGTAAGGCTTTAGCTCGCTTTTGACTGATTTCAATACCCTTCGAACTAGAAAGCCGAGTCAATTTCCAGGGGTCAGCCATCAGGCACACTTCCTGAAATCTATGTAGATTCGCAGCTTGCCATTTCATTGTTCTTTTGATACCGATGGGAGCCCTTTCCCTGAGAATCTTGGAGGATGGGACCATGTTTAGGGAATCCTATGAAGAATCACCTATAGACGTACCTGAAGACGCTGTCTAAGGCTAACGAAAGCCCTGACGGCTAAGCCAATGGCAAGAGACCAGACCGCACCTGGCTTTCCTGCATCTTGCTCCTACGCCTTTCCCCTGAAGCAAGGGGATTCGCTAAGCAGCTAAAATCCTTGACCCGGAAATCGGTAATCACTGGATTACAAAGTCTCCATTGCTGTGAATTCCCATTTGATCTCCTTCCATACTTCACAAGCAGCAGCTAATTCAGGACTCCATTTGCGGGAATTGAAAGCCTCTTTGCTATAAGGGACCTTGACCTTTGAGTGAGCCTAGACTCTCTATTCGAGTGAGTTCCACTTCTCTTGAAGCGTCATACCCTTACTGCTAGTTTCCTATTCTCGAATCTAAGGGTTAGCTTTCTCTCTCTTAAAGAGGGTCTTCGTTGCGCTTTCCTCTGACAGTAAGGGACCTGACGGGGGTACCCTATCCCGATTCGACGTTCTCCTCCCAGTTAAATGCATTCTATTAATGAATACCCGGTAGCAAAGGATCCCCCGAGATGGAACTACTTCTGACCCTGGCCAGGCTTAACCACACTAAGATTTATTCAGTCTATCTAATTGGAAGACTTCTATTGAATTAGCGCTTTCAAAGGTGTCTTTTCGCGACTCCACTGCTATTGATAAGTGGAGCTAACATCTTGTTAGCACCTTCTCCCGTCCAGGATTCAGCATTTCTTGGATTAGGCTTCTCTCTTTAAGGCTGCGCAAAAGCATTGGTTGACTTTCTTTCTAAGAGTTGGAAGCGAAGGAAGTTCTTCCCGTTCTGCTTGCTCCTTTAGCTCATCAATGCCTTTATGCTGTCTATTTGAAAAGCTTTCCCTTCCATGGCAGGCTTCAACAGAGTATCCAATTGAACAGGATCAAGATACCGGGTATTTAATGAGTCCGCTAGCTAGCTTATGCGAAAGCCCTAATTAAGCTAGGATGAAGAATCGGAGTTCCCTACTACTCGAGTAGTCTGACTCGCTAGGAAGCAAATCCTGTAGTTAGCTCGAAACCTTGCAACCGGGAAAGGCAGCTAGGGAAAAGAGAACTACAATCAGTCTACTCAGTCCCAGTACTCCTTCTCGATAAGTCAGGTAGGAGCAGCTTGCTGTTTAGTTCCAGTAATCAAGCTAGGCTCTTTGTTGGCTATTCATAGATCTGGAGTTGTCCTCTATTGTTGATTTAGCTGCCTTCTTTAAGAACCTTAGTAGCGAGTCTCTTATAAGGGGAGCAGGCGGTGAGATTCCAGTTATAATCTAAGGCTTGAGCAGCTGCAAAGAAAGGAGACCAAGATGGGCACACTCACTTCAGGTACGCAGTAACTTGCTCGGGACAATGGGAAATTAGTCTCATAGTTGCCTGTTCAGATTCCCGATTATTAGTAAGGCAAGCGGTAAACGTTCTATGCTAAGGCCGATTTCACTACTTCAATTCCAGAGTATAGGCTACTCAATGAGAAGGAGACCTGCATCACCTTGTAATTGCCATGACAACTATAGCTACAGTAACAGAAGTCGAAAGGATAAAAGATACCGGGGCATGATAAAGTCAGACTGAGGAACAGACGTATAAATAGAACAGCCAGATAGCGGGAAGAAAAGAGAAGCTCCAATGGACATTAGAATAAGAATACGCGGGCTTTCCTGCTTGAGAAGAAGGGGACTTCCATGCCCTTTATAGCTACCTAAAGGCAGGCTCAAAGACAAAAGAAGGAGATCCGGGCCCGTATGAAAATCGTATGACTTGAGAATTGGAATAGGATGAATTCCTGGTTTTGAGTTTACCTCTATAGTTCTACTTATAGGTGGGCAGGACGGGGACAGCAGTTATATTCTCAAATAGCTTGGCAGTTCTAGTTCAGTTCTTAATGCTGTAGTTCTGTAGTTGCGGGGGAAGGAGGCCTGAAGGCCGCTTGAAAGCGAGTAACCGGGGACTCTCTGCTAATATCTATCCTAATAAGACCGGACTAGATAACTATAACTATCCTAAGACAGAAGCGAGGCAAGACCCCTTCGCAGCGGAGCTCTTGGGGTAGAGTCGAGTGATCATAGGAAGCAGTTCTACTTATTAGCTACCGAGTTCGGGACAAAGAGCAAGTAGTCTGGCAGTTGCCTGCCCTCATTCCCGAGTCGCATTAGCACAAGCCACGAGCGAGCAGCAGGTTCGCGATTTCCAAGTTCTCCTTCTCGAGAAGTCAAAGCCCTAGAGCACGGAACTAGAAATCCTAGAAGTCACTTGCACTTTTCTTACCGGACGAGCTTCCCTTCTACTACCGGAAAGAGGAGTTTACCACCGCCTACATATTCCACTCAATCTATCCCGAAGTCTTGTTCTTTCACGCTTGAAAAATGGAAGACTGACTTAAGGAATATAGTGAGACAGAAGGCTCAAGCCCTAGCTCTCTTCCACCTAAGGAACGAACTCAGTCTTTCTACTAAACCATTGTCTTAAAGCCTTCTTATTATTAATAGGGCTCTTTACAATCTCTTTGTACACTCTAACCTTCCGAACTCAAGGAAGTAGTCCCACGTCTTCAGTGTCTCAATAATGCCATTCCGCTCCTCTATGCCCTGGAAAAGCAGTATCACCTCGGAACACTTCGTCTTCCCTTTCTCTTCTTTATGAAACCCGGGTTCTCTTTCTCTATTCCATCAACTCCATTAGAGAGAGAACTCCTATTATCCGTTGTTCACAGCTGCTAAGCAACCAACCCATTCATGTAGTTCTGAAGAGGTGCTCTGTCAGCACTCGTTCCAGCATGAAGCAAGAAAGAAGCAAGCCTCCCCTCAGGGTATCGCGCTCAGGCGCCAGGAGCAATGAAAGGGGCTTTAAGAGCTCTATCACTGGTCTTATATCCTTGCTCTAGAACCTTTCTCTTTCTAACCGGATTCTTAGTCTGCTTTCACTTCCGTACCTTCTAATTCAATAGAATATCCAAATATCCCGGTACACTGGTTCTCCTACAACAAGAGTACCGCAGGGCATTGAATCACCCTCTAGATGGAAAAAAGACTCCAGCACCGGTTTGTCATCACTTAGCTTACTTGCTGGCAGGGTACAAAACACAAGATTGATACATAGTAGGCTTACAGGGTACGAGGGGTGGATGACTCTATTGGTACCAGGGGTTAGCAGGGTAGGCTTCATACTAAAAGGCTACAGGGTGGGACAAATCTCACCTTCTTGGAGACTGAAAAGATCGGACCTCTCTAAAGTCAACTTCTCATCTCTCGGCAAGGTTATAAGCTTCAAAACCCACTTTAGAAGCTGGGTCAGGACCTGGGATGCTCCAAGGAGTCTTGAACACTGACCGTTGAGCATTTACCGAGAGTACAATCTCTCCTGTTACTGAAGTTTAAGGGATTCACTGACTTTCCTGAGTCATCGTTTGCTAGTACCAGAGTTGGATGCTTACTTCGCTTTCTTTCCTTCCTGATTTCCCTGGCTTTCAAGCCATTCACTCGCTTATCCGGAATGAGCTACCGAGTTGGAGTACAGGAAAGAAGAAGCACCACTTCTTTATTGTCTTGAAACTCCGCTCTGAACCCGAATCGTAGAACTCGGACATGATATCTTTCTCATCTCAGGTTAATCAATTCAATGATCGGCTTCTTTCTTGCTCGAGTCGAATCGCAGCCCGGTCAGTCAAAGGACAAAGCTTTCCTACCCTTATAGAGAAAGGTCACTGTTTACTAGGCTATTCTTCCCATTTCGAAAAGAGGCCAGATACCACTCTGAGTAGCCCTTCCCACCAAGCCAAGGAAAGAAGGCAAAGGTGCCCTGGGAAAGGCTAAGTCAAGGTGAGGTTCGGTAATAAGAGTAGCTTTCCATTCTTTATTCTTTCGCAACACATGGAATTGGATCTATCCTGCTTTCAGGTGCTCCCACTCACGGACAAAACGGATTCTGTTTCATGTCCGAGTCAGACTCATATGCGGAAGGAATCCTCTTTCCAAAAGCCGAGTCCTATTGTCACTGGATCTGGGGAAGGGGAAATCGCACTCGCTGAGGGAGACATAGGAACTTCGGTTTCACGACTTGCCCTTTTCAATTCCAGTCTTCTTTCTATCTAGGCCCGTGATTGGTCGTTCATCACGGAGCTGTGACGTCCTCCAAGACCTTGAATTCTGAGCTTGCCCTTGAACCCAGGGATTCCGTGAAATTGGATATGTATTATGCAACATAACCAGTACCGACTTCTCCCTTTCCGGTCTGGTCGGGGGATTGCCTACTCTATATGACGTACCTGGGATAGCTCCTCATCTGACTAAGGAGAGCTCTTTATCTCTTAAAGCCCCATTCATTCTTTCACCTCGGAACACTTCGTCTTCCCTTTCTCTCCTTTCACTCGACTAACTTCGGTACTTACACGAGACACGGATTCCCAGCAGACATCCCGATTCTGACTGAGAAAACAAGCCATCTTCATATGGAAGGATTCTCTACACATGAGGAGTCTCATACGCAT